GCATAGGGGTCCTTACTCTGTCTCTCTGCATCCTGACCGCTTCTTATTTACTTTGTAACTATCCGTGATCTACGACCACCCTTTCACATTAGCAAGCTTCAATTTCCTGCCGATCTTTTTTTAGCAAAACTAATCGTCGGCTCAAGAACAGCAAGAAAACTAATTCGATAATCCTTTATTCACTTTTTAAGGTGGCGGACGCTTCCATACAATGGAATGTTTCATAGGGAACGAAGAAGAACCATCCATGGTGGACCTAGTAAAAACTCCAGGGGGCAAGTCACTATTCTTTTTTTGAGTTTTAGTGACTTTAGGTATAACAGATTCAATAGCCTTCTCATTCTCAGAAGATTAAGAGTCACTTACCTTTTTCAATGGCGGATGTTCGATAAGAGTTTGTGCCGACTCATTTTCAGTAGCAGCTAGTATTGTTTATAATCTTATAAAATCTGGCCTGTAGTTCATTATTGAATCTTTTCGGCTTTTCAACCGCTTCGCTTCCTCCCGAGAGTTCACATCATCTACACGTTTTAGAGGTGCAGTCGATATCAACTGGAACGTATCCATCACAGTTTTAGAGTTCATACGCTTGCCTGCATCTGAAATGGTTAAGCTATTAAACTCTCTATATCTGATCGCCTTGTCGAGATCCAATTGATCTACATTCTCCTGCGTTCTATTATCACATGCACCAGAATTATCAGGTTCAAGAGCGTGTTTTTCATTCAAACTTCCGTTTGTATTTTCCTTCTCTACCCTTGCATCAGGCACGGGCACACTAGCTTTCACCTTAGAATTGGATACCAGTGTTGATACCAAGGATTCAACATAACCAGCCATCTCGCCATTCTTATTATTATTAGAAAGAAAATTGGCTTGTTCCTCATTCGTAGCAGCATTAACTCGTTGCACTTCATGGTCATCCAGACTAGGCGCAACCGAAAACCTCCCAATCCCCCGCTGTTCTTTATTTTTTCTTTCGATCCGCTCGTGTGACTGGCTTTACACTCTCAGCAGCTTTCGAAGTCTCACCCTGGCCCGCAACTGCTTTCTCCTTGGCTCCATTAGGGTTCATAGTATCATCCTGCAAAGGTTCTTTGCCTTTATTTATAACAGGTTTGGCGTTGCATTCATCTAGGCTGTAGCCTCTCATACGACAAGAAGGATTTAGATCGGGGGATTCTCGTAAATGATTCGTTGCCAGCGCCCAAACTTTCCCATCCCCAGCCAAATACGATTGGGCATATCCTTCAAGAGATCAACCAATACGCATACTGCGCAACACTAGGGTGGTCGTAGATCAGCTGACTGGGGCGTCCATTGGTGGAACTCAGCCGGAACCTCAATACTGTGTAGTGCCCGAAGAATTACTACGTCATTTGGTCTAGTTTAGTGATAGCGGTAGGTCAGCTTGGTTCGCTGTGGCTCTAATGCCGGCGATGAAGCAAAAAAATAGGGTGTGATAACATTCAGACCTATCTGAGACTAAGAGGGGCTGGTTACAGGAGATATTCCTGTCAGCCTTGTAACATTAACCCAAAAACCAATCGTCACTGGTTTCGGCACATTCTTGTCGCCCTCTCTCCAGGAATAAAAACCTATGCCTTTATCAGTCTGGTTAGGCTTTCCGGAAGGTTTTCCGGTGAGCTGTTATCAGATTTATTGGTATGGTAAGATGGATGTTAGTTGAGAGCTGTAAGCCCGATTGGGGTTACGTAGAGAGACTTACTTATAGAGGATCTCTCTCGGCAGCTCGACGACGATGCTTCTTTCCTCGTTGAGCAGATTGAGTTAAAATATTGGACTAAATCGCTCTGCGAGTACTGTAAGTGGTACTACGAGGCGTTAATGGACTATGGACGGCCTATAGAGTGATCCACGACCACCCTTCCATCTTACTTTCTAAGAATCGGCTTTCTTGGCCTTAGTCTTTTCATTTGAAAGAAGGAGCGTCTCGTATGCGGCAAAGGGATTCGAACCACTTTGAAACCTGTCAAATCACGGGGAAGCGAACTTTCTATCAAACAAAAAACAGCTTCCTCTCCGACGTCGAAAGAAAATAGCAAATAGCTAAAGGTTTGGAAACCTGGCCTTATCCAGTGTCCTCCACATCGTCTCAAAGTTCGCGAAAAGCCAAGCCTGAGAAGGGAGAAGTGTTGGTTAGCCTTAACACATCCAAATCTTCCGAAGTAAATGCGGTAGCAGCCACTGTCCCGACCTTTTATGTCACTAAACCCACCTCATATGCCCCCGTGGTTTCCCAACAAAGTATTCCTCCTGCTACTTGGTAGCCAGCTGTCTCATCACCTGGGCGATCTATATATAAATATAAGGCCTCCTAGGAATTTTACGCCATTTGGACAACCAACCAAAGCAGGCAGGTTTTCAAAGTTTTGGTCGAAAGGGGGCTCTTAACACTGCTAGCACCCAAACCACCACCAAATCCTCTTCCCATATATAACCCAAACGCTCATTGTTAATTCAATCAAGGTCCGGGCCATACAACTGATTGGTGCTTTTCTCTCATGCATGCGGTCCAAGATATCATTGAACAAGGCAAAGTAGTGGTCTCTTCATCCCCCAGCAGTTCCAACTAGATTTTCCAAAGCCCTCTCCCGCGTAAGTGCACCGGTAGGGAGCAGCGCATCTGTGAATCTCATGGAGGATGCCCAGGGACAAGAAGACCTAGTACACCTGATTTCTTCAGCATCAGATGAGGATGGTCGTAGATCAGATGGGGTAATGTAGTCTGAAGGAGACTTTCTCCCTTTAAATAGTTTTTCTGCCTTTGTTTCCAATACCGGTGATGATTACGCCGTAGCATCGTGCTCCAATAACATCGATAAAAAAAAAGGCTACCCTCTACGAGGATGCCTAAAAACCTACGGATGTCTATATCCCTAAAGTAAAGGCTATCTTCAAGCTTTTGGACTCCGTAGTCTTTCTAATACAGAGATCCAAGAAGGTGTCTCTCAGGTGTCACAAAATAATGACACTACATTCCAATGCTAATATATTAGATGTTCATAAGATTAGGAGATTTCGTAGCATGGGTCTGCATTTCATCCATTTCGGCATGTTGCAAGTAGGCATTAGACCTCTCACTAGGAAAGATCTTAATACATCTGCATTGGTTTGTGCATTAGACACTCGTCATCACAGTTTCAAGGATGCTCTTCTAGGGGCCGTGCAAGCACCCTTGCATGATGGTCCGATTTACTTCAATGTCTATCCCAACTTCACTTGTTCCTTATCCGACCCCCATTTAAACCGTTCATTAAGATTGAAGATAAAAACCCATGGTTTCAACATGTTGGAAGGTTCCTTAGCGCCCTTGTCATCGTGTGGCGGGTATGTTCTCAGGTGTTCAACACCATAGTTCCAGCTACGAAGCTACCACGTGACCGGCTATCAGACATGTGTGACGCGGTCTATCTACAGGCCAGTCTTGATGGTAAGCACATTACTCCAAAGCGGAGAAATCCGAACGAGGTAAAGATCCCGAAAGCTTGGGCTATTGAATACAAGCCTCGAGATCGTAGTCATACATTGCGAAGTGATTCGGTACAACCAGACGACACTGATCATCCAGGCACAGAAACTCAACCAACTGTAGATGCAATCTTCATGCATTCTGGGATTAAGGAATAAGCGATCTTCCCCTGCAAGAAAACGTACAAGAAATGCGCGTTAGCGCAACGCAACGGGCTCAATCAAGTTCTTTCGCGCATCCGGTCCTTGTTCCCCTTCACTTACTTAGACTGGGGCTGGGTTTAGCAGATGGCCCTTCCAACTCACATCTATAAGGAAGTTGGTTGAGCTCAGGAAAGAATTGAAGGAATTAGGTATATTCCAGCCTAAAAATTTTTCCATATCTTGCCCTTGCCGGGGAAAAGGCTGGGGAGCCCCTGTTTTACTCCATAAGAAGCAGGAGCCTTGTGCATTGATTATCGGGCATTCAACAAGATAACCTAACCATCAAGAACAAGTATCCACTTTGATTGCAGACTTCTTCGACCTAATCAATAAGCGCGAGATACTTTTCGAAGTTGGATCTACAGTCGGGCTACTATCAAGTGCGTATCGCGGAAGGAGACGAGCCAAAGACGATCTGTGTGACAAGCAAGCCTAATAAAGGTTTCTTTTTTTATGCTTTTTGGACTGACCAATGCCCACGTTCCGCACTCTCCACAATGAGCTATTCTACCCGTACTTAGACGACTGGTAGTATACTTTGATCGCGGGCTATAGCCATTCGTTAAACGACCACCTACGACCATTTTTCATTGAAGGTCGAAGAATCCCCTCTATGTAAAGAAAGAGAAATGCTCCTTTGGACAGACATCCTATTCCTAGGGCATTTAATGGACATCAGAGCCATCGCTATCATCGCTATATGGAATGATAGAATAGCACAAGGAGGAAAGAGGGGAGTTGGCATTTACTTTTTGAATGGTCCACAGTACTCCGACTACTACTAAAAGAGAGATGAACGTTCATAATTTTGAAATGAATGTTCGTAACTTAAAAGGGAAGGAAGAAAGGACATGCTACCACCTTTAAGGCAGACAAAGAAAAGCAGTCAAGGAGGTTAGAAAGTAAGAAAGGTACGAAGGGAAGATCTCCATACTAGCAATCAGGTAATCCGGTAATCAGTATTGGACATGCCCTAGCTCTCTCCGCCAATGGCTAAGTTAGCTATCTTTGCCTTCCTCCTCTCTATCCCTTTGTTTAGCAAGATAGGAGTACTTTTTCCCGCTTGTGGGAGCTAAGGTATGAAGGAGTTCGGCTAAGGCATTCATTCAAACAAAGGATTTTGGCTTCATCTGACGCCCGCGGTAAGAGTACTGAACATTTCCCTTAGGGATAAAGCCTTTAGCAAGTAATCCCTCTCGCCACGTTCAAGCTTTAGTACACGGTCAGACTGTCTTTAAAAGATAAATTCCTATAATACAGTTTTTCTTTATTTTCTTTAAGGGTCTCCGGCCTATTTTGTTTTGTCTTCTTTCAATGTCCTTTTATAGATATAGAAAGTTTTTGCAAAAAGAATTCCTCTGATTTAAAGAGACAGCGGGCGATTCTCTGCACTAAGCTCAGTTAGTTCATACTAACTGGAACGGTAAATAAGTTTCCTTCCTACTGTAAGAAAGACTGCTACTGTCCTAGCTAATTTATTTAAGCTTAACTCCTAGTAGTGCACTCGCCCCCCTAAGGCTTAGTTAATAGTTCTTGCTTCCTGCTGCTAAGGAAGAGTATTTCTCTCTTATTTAGATTCTTTAAAAAGGTCCTTACCTTATAATTATAAAGGCTAAAGGGGTTTAAGGCATGAGAAAGAGCAGCGAAATAAGCAGAATACTCAATTTGGAAAAGGATTAGTCTGTTTTAAGGGGAAATAAAGCAAAAAATCTGAGTTCTCGAAATTCTTCTTTGTTCCTAGCCTTTTACTAGGAAGAGATATTTTCTTATCATATAAAAGTGGGGGTGAGGGGAATTTACTACTTTTTTTAAGAAAGGAGCTGTGCTTGCCACTATTGCATAGAGTTTTCGAATAGAAAACAAAAAGTAGGCTTCGATGGATCAGGAACAATCGAAAAAAGCCAGACTAGTACGGTATCCCTTTGAATCCGCTTATACCTCCGATTGTACCAACCTACATATGTCTTTCTTCCGGTACTAGTGTCATTTTTCTTTCTTGACTGGATTTTTTCGATGAAAAATTAGAAAAAGGATCCTCCCGCCGGGAATGAGATCCTACTCTGTATCTCCCCTCTTCACAGAAGATGGAGAGATGAATTGATCGATTCATCGGATCCTAGGTCGGGACTGACGGGGCTCGAACCCGCAGCTTCCGCCTTGACAGGGCGGTGCTCTGACCGATTGAACTACAATCCCGGGAAATTGAGGTCTATAGAAAAATTATTATTATTTTTTTCTCTTTATGCGATTAGTTTCGCCGTGTTGTAACAGAGAAACGAATTATTATTATTCAATTCATTTTTAGAATAAGATAAAGAAAGAGATCAATATAGATTATATATATTTATATATAATAATCCAATTGATTATAAATATATATTGAAAAATGCAGTAGACTCATAGTAGGCTAATTCATGAATTGAATCAAAGAGGCCTTTTTTTGAACTAAGCGGTATAGTCACGCCCTTTATGAAAATGAAAGGCCCTAAGAAAGAGCGCTTCCAATCCGATAAAGGGCTTCCACGAAACTCCTTTCTTAGTCTTCATTTTGAAGCAGAGGATATAGATATGAAAAAAGGTAACCGCCTGGCGAGTACTTTTTTTTAGTTTTTAAGTAGAATGTTCATTATGATGATAAGTAGTCGCTTAGGAGAACTGCTATGTCACTACAGGGTATACTCCTCTTCACTTCATGTTTCATTATTCATATTTTATGTTATGGGACATAGATATTCAAGATACCCCCTATTATGAATCGCCAAAGTATTCCTCCTTCTCCATTGTTCCAATCAGATCCGAAAAATGAGAAATAAATAAAAAGTCAGTGGACCTGAATTGAATCATGACTATATAAGCTATTCTGATATTCAGATTCAATATAGATGAAATCGTGGAAGCGGACCTTTTCTTTCCTTGGACCACGCAATAATTCGTCGTCCGATTGAATCTTCTTTTTCCTGGATGCTCCATAAAAATCCATCGCTATTCCTTTCCTCCACCGAGAAAAGTTCATTCCAAGTCACAAGAGCAATCTTTTTTTTTATGAATTTTTCGTTATGGTAATGCAATGCAAGAGGTCGGAAATCCGGGGTTTTTCTGATGATGAAAAGAATTTATGTTAAATTGATGAAAACCCGATATTTAAAAGTCGGTAATGTTAGAAGACGACTGTCGGTATCTGATGGTAAGATACCTACGGTCGGTATATCTTTGAAAGCTCAGACGGAGAGAATAAACGGACTCCTCGAAGGCTACTTAAGGCACTTTAATGCAAACCAGAAGGACTGTGGAGCTGTTGAATATTGCTCAGTACTACTATAACTTCACAACCAAAAAGCTCTGCGTCGAACTTAAGCCCCTTCGAGTTGGCCACGGGGCCCTCTGACGCCCCACACCATTGCGACAGGAGGGAGCTTGCCCATCAGCCTACTTTGCCAAGAGGTGGCAGGAGGGCAACGACCTAGCCCAACCTACTTAAAAAACCTAAACTAAAGGCTTAGCTCGGTCTGAAGAAAGAAGAAAGTAGACCTTGTAGAGAAGCGGATAGAAAAGATAGCCTATAGACTCAAGCGACCGTTTTTCCCGTATTCCATGTAAGTCAGTTGACTTCGATTAGACCAGACCGACCCAGAGAGGAACGTGCCCACGAGGGCACCACCAGATGTTGTAGATGAACCTACTCAAGAATAAGTTGAGTATATCATAGTCGACCCCACCATGGGCTAGCCCATACACCGACTGCACGAATGGAAGACTAATTCAGTAGAAGGGCCAACCTGAGAGCGAGGCAAGCTGGGAACAGGC